GAATACCTTATTCAAGAATTTTTTTTGATCTAACCCGTAGGAATCAATAGAAAAGGCAAATCCCCTATGATACACCAGATCCGGCCCGGTTATTGATAGAGTGAATAGATCTGTCATTTCTTTAAATCTCTCTTCTGATTCAAAATCGTGGTGTAACGTGTATCCCCCCTTGTTCCGGCCATGGAATAGATGAAATAAATCAAAAAATGGATTTTTGTTCAAGAATGAAATCTTATTGGAACTGTCCATATCCGGTTCATCCTCCGGAACCATATCAGATCCCGGATCTGATGAAATAGGATGAATTGAGACGGTATTTTGTAAATACGTAATTATCTTGAATATATCAACCATTTCTTTATTTTCCGATCGCCTGGAAAGAACAAAAGAAACATCTTGTTTTTTCTTCAAAAATTTCTGATCTCTAGTGGACCTCTCAGTAGGATTCGAACCCAGATGAAGTTCTGACCATCTGTCAGAGAAAAAAGAACGAATTGATCTTGTAGGATTCCCAAGAAATTCTTCGATTTCTTCCGGAAGCAGATGATTATCCATCTGCTTTTCACGTTCCGCGAATAGCCGGTACATTGAGGAAGATCCAAAAGGGCATTTCGGGAATCGATCTGATTCTATCTCTCTTCCTTCCGTTTGAAGAAAGGAAGGATCCCAAAGAATCGATCTTTCTTTTACTTTTAGTAGTTGCTGAATCTCTCTTTGATCGATCAATGTGTGATATTCGGAATCCTCATTTCTAATGGAATCGAAATGATCTCTGGATTGATCAGAAGAGCCTTTCAATTGGCTAGAATCCGTTACTTGAACGAAAATGGATCTTGTGGAATCATATTGAATATTTGACAATACATTCCGTACCTTGCTAAAAAACCGATCCTTGTTTACCAACCACACATTGTCTAACCAAATCAAATTATCTCTCGATACGTTCCTCAAAAAATCCGATTCGTGCTGATTCTTCCCCCAACTAACGAAGAGATCTTGGCGGAATTGCCACATATGAAATTGAGCACAATTTTGCAAAGAAATACCCCACTTGTTTCTCGAGAAGAGATGGGAAACATGCTCAATTGATTGAATAGTTGCCTCAGCTCCTTGTTGTTTGAAGAAACCCCCCCCTTCAATTGGTCTTTTTTCACGAAAAGCAGACATGAGATAACAAATCAAGTCTTTCCCTAAGACTTCGAATAGCTGTCCCGAATTCAAGTTGAGTATGTTTTGCTTCTTCCTCGGAGAAAGACGATCAAACAATTCCCAATCATGGTCCTTGCGGATCAGATCATCCGTATAGGATAAAAAAAGAAACTCCATATATTTGCTATCTTTCTCTTTGAATGAGATCTCAATTCCAGCTACGGTTTTATTAGATACCTTACAACTAGAATCCCTCTTTTTTCCGATCCGGTTCCTCCACCACCGCGAACCCCGGTCAGGCATGATACACTTTTTATTTATTGGGAGAACCCAAGTACTCTCTTGCGGATCCATGAAACAACTCTCAGAAATCTTTTTCCCTTTTGGAAGATACAGGAGCGAAACAATCAACCTATTGATATTGGAAGACCAAAAAGATTCTTCCAATGTCTCATTTCTGGGTCCAATGGAATTCATAGGTATAGGAAGAAGGCCCATCAAATAGAGATTTTTTCTTTCGACCATCTTTCGATTGTTAATACGAGATATAAGGACCGCTACTACAAGCAGTACTATACCTTTGATCGTGAAATATCGATTGCTTCTTGAACCCTGTGAATCACGTGAAAGTAGGATACTCCAAATTCGGGGGTCAAAGAGTTTCATAAAACGTTCTTGGTGGAAAAAAATGTGAGTGAAAGATCCTACTGAATCGAATTTGATCCATGAATCTAAGAAATAGTGAGAATTCTTGATCTCTCTCAATATCTCTCTCAATTCGAAGATCCAGGATTTGAATTGATGTCGTTTCATTGACTCCTCCTAAGGATTTCATTTCAATTGGAATTTGGTTATTCACGATGTACGATGATCCCTGTTAAGCATCCATGGCTGAATGGTTAAAGCGCCCAACTCATAATTGGCAAATTCGTAGGTTCAATTCCTGCTGGATGCACGCCAATGGGAACGTTCAATAAGTCTATTGGAATTGGCTCTGTATCAATGGAATCTCATCATCCATACATAACGAATTGGTATGGTATATTCATACCATAACATATGAACAGTAAGAACTAGAATTCTTATCGATACTGGAACTCATAGGGAAGAAAATGGATTTATGGATGGAATCAAATATGCAGTATTTACAGAAAAAAGTATTCGGTTATTGGGGAACAATCAATATACTTCTAATGTCGAATCAGGATCAACTAGGACAGAAATAAAGCATTGGGTCGAACTCTTCTTTGGTGTCAAGGTAATAGCTATGAATAGTCATCGAGTCCCGGGAAAGGGTAGAAGAATGGGACCTATTATGGGACATACAATGCATTACAAACGTATGATCATTACGCTTCAACCGGGTTATTCTATTCCACCTCTTATAGAGAAAAGAACTTAAAGAAAAATACTTAATAACACGGCGATACATTTATACAAAACTTCTACCCCGAGCACACGCAATGGAGCCATAGACAGTCAAGTGAAATCCAATCCACGAAATCATTTGATCCATGGACAGCGTCGTTGTAGTAAAGGTCGTAATGCCAGAGGAATCATTACCGCAGGGCATAGGGGGGGAGGTCATAAGCGTCTATACCGTAAAATCGATTTTCAACGGAATAAAAAAGACATATCTGGTAGAATCGTAACCATAGAATACGACCCTAATCGAAATGCATACATTTGTCTCATACACTATGGGGATGGTGAGAAGAGATATATTTTACATCCCAGAGGGGCTATAATTGGAGATACCATTGTTTCTGGTACCGAAGTTCCTATATCAATGGGAAATGCCCTACCTTTGAGTGCGGTTTGAACTATTGATTTACGTAATTGGAAGTAACCAATTAGGTTTACGACGAAACCTAGAAATCGATCACTGATCCAATTTGACTACCTCTACGGGAGAAACCTCAGCAGAAAACTGTTGAGTAACGGCAGCAAGTGATTGAGTTCAGTAGTTCCTCATAGAAAATTATTGACTCTAGAGATATGGTAATATGGAGAAGACAAAATTGTTTGAAGCACGCACAGAACCGGAAGCGCCCCTTGTTTCAATCAAAGAAAGGAGGACGGGTTATTCACATTTAATTTGATGGTCAGAGGCGAATTGAAAGCTAAGCAGTGGTAATTATAAAGATCCCCCGGGGAAAAATAGAAATGTCTCCTACGTTACCCGCAATATGTGGAAGTATCGACGTAATTTCATAGAGTCATTCGGTCTGTGAATGCTACATGAAGAACATAAGCCAGATGACGGAACGGGGAGACCTAGGATGTAGAAGATCATAACATGAGTGATTCGGCAGATTTGGATTCCTATATATCCACTCATGTGGTACTTCATCATACGATTCATATAAGATCCATCTGTCTAGATATCATCATATACATCTAGAAAGCCGTATGCTTTGGAAGAAGCTTGTACAGTTTGGGAAGGGGTTTTTATTGATAAAAAAGAAGAATCTACTTCAACCGATATGCCCTTAGGCACGGCCATACATAACATAGAAATCACACTTGGAAAGGGTGGGCAATTAGCTAGAGCGGCAGGTGCTGTAGCGAAACTGATTGCAAAAGAGGGTAAATCGGCCACATTAAGATTACCATCTGGGGAGGTCCGTTTGATATCCAAAAACTGCTTAGCAACAGTCGGACAAGTGGGTAATGTTGGGGTGAACAAAAAAAGTTTGGGTAGAGCCGGATCTAAATGTTGGCTAGGTAAGCGTCCTGTAGTAAGAGGAGTAGTTATGAACCCTGTAGACCATCCCCATGGGGGCGGTGAAGGGAGAGCGCCAATTGGTAGAAAAAAACCCGCAACCCCTTGGGGTTATCCTGCGCTTGGAAGAAGAAGTAGGAAAAGGAACAAATATAGTGATAGTTTTATTCTTCGTCGCCGTAAATAGGAATATTTAAAATCGAATTTTTGGAATTTGAAATAATGTGATGGGCGAACGACGGGAATTGAACCCGCGCGTGGTGGATTCACAATCCACTGCCTTGATCCACTTGGCTACATCCGCCCCTTATCTAGCTAAAGGATTTTATCTTTTTTCTTTTTCCATTCATCATTATTGTATTTTTTCTTACCTTTATACTTAGATCGAGATATTGAACATAGAATGCTAATTTTAAAAATGTAAAAAAAGGAGTAATCCGCTGTGACACGTTCAATAAAAAAAAATCCTTTTGTAGCTAATCATTTATCGGAAAAAATTAAAAAACTCAACATGAGGGAGGAGAAAGAAATAATAGTAACTTGGTCTAGGGCATCTACCATTATACCCACAATGATTGGCCATACAATCGCTATTCATAATGGAAAGGAGCATTTACCTATTTATATAACAGATCGTATGGTAGGTCATAAATTGGGAGAATTCGCGCCTACTCTAACTTTCGCAAGACATGCAAGAAACGATAATAAATCTCGTCGTTAATGTTAATTAAATTAATATATTATTATTATTAATATTATATTATATATATATATATTATAAAAATAATAAAATAAAAATATAAATAAATTGAAAATCTTTATTTTAAGCAGTTTTATTTGTTAATGGGTAGGGGATAGCCTTATGATAAAGAGAAATAACTTGCGTTCAAGTACAGAAGTTAAAGTTTTAGCTCAACATATATGTATGTCTGTTTTCAAAGCACGAAGAGTAGTTGATCAAATTCGCGGTCGCTCCTATGAGGAAACACTTATGATACTAGAACTCATGCCTTATCGAGCATCTTTTCCCATTTTGAAATTGGTTTATTCTGCAGCAGCAAATGCTATCCATAACATGGGCTTAAACGAAGCTCATTTATTTATTAGTAAAGCTGAAGTCAATGGGGGTACTATTGTGAAAAAGTTAAGACCTCGGGCTCGAGGACGTAGTTATCCGATAAAAAGACCTACTTGTCATATAACAATTGTATTGAAGGATAAATCTAAAGATTCATAGGTATGGAAAGATAATATAAAACTAAAAATATGGGACAAAAAATAAATCCACTTGGTTTCAGACTTGGTACAACCCAAAGTCATCATTCCTTTTGGTTCGCACAACCAAAAAATTATTCCGCGGGTATACAAGAAGATGAAAAAATACGGAATTGTATCAAGAATTATGTACAAAAAAATAAGAAAACGCCTTCGGGTTTCGAAGGAATTGCACGTATCGAAATTAAAAAAAGAATCGATTTGATCCAAGTCATAATCTATATTGGATTCCCAAACTTATTAATAGAGGGCCGAGCACGAGGAATTGAAGAATTACAGATGAATGTACAAAAGAAGTTTCATTCTATGAATCGGAGACTCAACATTGCTATCACAAGAGTTGAAAAACCTTATGGGCAACCTAATATTCTTGCAGAATATATAGCTTTACAATTAAAAAATAGAGTTTCATTTCGAAAGGCAATGAAAAAAGCTATTGAATTAACTGAACAAACGGATACAAAAGGAATTCAAGTGCAAATCGCAGGGCGTATCGACGGAAAAGAAATTGCACGTGTCGAATGGATCAGAGAGGGTAGGGTTCCTCTACAAACAATTCGCGCTAAAATTGATCATTGTTCCTATCCAATTCGAACTATCTATGGAGTATTAGGCATAAAAATTTGGATATTTGTGGACGAGGAATAATGAATAATGGACCTTTATTTTATTTGTCTTGCCGGCCTGCCCAACAATAGAACAAAAAAAGAAAATGACAAACTGTTTTCATCCTTTTTACGTTAAATCAAACAAAAATGAGCAATTCTAATTCTATAAGATTTAATAAAAATTCGATTGACCATTTAATTTAATATAATTGCTATGCTTAGTGTGTGACTCGTTAGTTTTTTTAGAGTTCGTTTATAGTTGGGATTCAAAAAAAAATGACTAACCCCCACTATGAACTTACTAACTATATAAACTAATAACCAACTTATTGCTTCGTATTGTCGAGATTCCAAAAAACAGTCACTATATGACTGGATCGATCATATAGTTGTAGCAACTGAAATTTTTTCAAAAAAAATAAAATAGAAATCTGATTATAGGTTGCAAGGCAAAAAAAAGGGGGGGATGTGGATAAATGGAAGGATGATAGAAAGAGAGAACAAAAGTATCAATGATATATGATTCCAAATATGTATGGTCTATGAATTATCTCACAAAAGGCAGTGTGATAAAGCATCAATACCGATACTGATATAAATAATAAAGATAATAAAGATAAAGAGCCTCGGGTTAATAGAAACTAAGGAAATTGACTCGGGAACGAATTTTGTCGGGGGCTCCATTGCGGAGTTCGGGCCTAACCATTAATGAAGAGGCTATGGGAACGACAGAACCTGTGATTATATAAGATTCTCTTGAAAACGAATCTTAATTATTCATTGGGTGGGATGGCGGAACGAACCAAGAACAAATTGATTTATTGATTTATTCTAAAAAGTCATGAATTGACCCTACGAATGAAGCAGGAAAGAGTCAATATTCGCCCGCGAAACCTTTAGTTTTAGTTATTGAATTACAATATTTTGGCACGATTCAATAGGAAAAAAATAAGAATTCATTACGTTATATGTTATATAAAGAAGCATTCTATAAATATACAAAAAAAATATAAATGTCCGGTTGTATGGTATATACAGCTTACTCTTACTATATAACAATACTATTAACAAATTAAATTTCAATAAATCCCATTACATTACTAAGTCTAAGTGTAGTGTATTGTATATTATTTATTTTATTAAATACATGTGTATCCGCAGTAATATTAATGAATCATTTCATTCGTGAGGAGCCGGATGAGAAGAAACTCTCATGTCCGGTTCTGTAATAGAGGTGGAATTAATTTAAGAAACAACCATCAACTATAACCCCAAAAGAACCAAATTTCGTAAACAACATAGAGGAAGAATGAAGGGAATATCTTGTCGAGGCAATCATATTTGTTTCGGCAGATACGCTCTTCAGGCACTTGAGCCCGCTTGGATCACGGCTAGACAAATAGAAGCAGGACGAAGAGCAATGACACGATATGCGCGTCGTGGCGGAAAAATATGGGTACGTATATTTCCCGACAAACCTGTTACAGTAAGACCCGCGGAAACACGTATGGGTTCGGGGAAGGGAGCCCCAGAATATTGGGTATCCGTTGTTAAACCAGGTCGACTACTTTATGAAATGGGCGGGGTATCAGAAACTGTAGCCAGAGCAGCTATTTCAATAGCTGCGTGCAAAATGCCTATACGAACTCAATTCGTTATTGTGTGATAGGGATGTAGAAATAAAAAAGGGGTATTGATGATGAAAAAATATAGGTTTATTTATTTCTGGACAGGCAATATTTATTTTTTTCTTTATCCTTTGCAGTGAAATAACAGATAAAAAAAATGATATGATTCAACCTCAGACCCTTTTGAATGTAGCGGATAATAGCGGAGCTCGAAAATTGATGTGTATTCGAATCATAGGAGCTGGTAATCAACAATATGCTCATATTGGTGACGTTGTTGTTGCCGTAATCAAAGAAGCAATACCAAATATGCCTCTAGAAAGATCAGAAGTGATTAGGGCTGTAATTGTACGTACATGTAAAGAACTCAAACGTAACAACGGTATGATCATACGATATGATGACAATGCTGCGGTTGTTATTGATCAAGAAGGAAATCCAAAAGGAACTCGAGTTTTTGGCGCGATCGCTCGGGAATTGAGACAGTTGAATTTTACTAAAATAGTTTCATTAGCTCCCGAAGTATTATAAATACTAGTAGATTAGACTATGATGTAGTGAGGTATCTAAAATGGATCAAGTTAGTAGATTGGATTATGTCTCACGCATATACTTTTAATTAATAAATATATAAATTTATATTAATATTAAATTCATTTTATTTTAATAATTCAAAAAAACATGTTGATTATATTAAAATTAGGGGGTACAAATAATTATAGTTCGTCATGGGTAAGGATACTATTGCCGATATAATAACTTCTATAAGAAATGCTGACATGAATAAAAAAGGAACGGTTCGAATAGCATCTACTAATATTACCGAAAACATTGTTAAAATACTTCTACGAGAAGGTTTTATTGAAAATGTTCGGAAACATCAGGAAAATAACAAATCTTTCTTGGTTTTAACCCTGCGGCATAGAAGGACTAGAAAGGAAATATATAGAACTATTTTAAAACGTATCAGCCGACCCGGTCTACGAATCTATTCCAACTATCAAGGAATTCCTAAGATTTTAGGCGGAATGGGGATTGTAATTCTTTCTACTTCTCGAGGTATAATGACAGACCGAGAAGCTCGACTCGAAAAAATTGGGGGAGAAATTTTGTGTTATATATGGTGATCCTCTCCCCCCATTATCCTAATTTTATCTATAACTTCCCATTTATTTGTGAAATAGAGAGCGAGTTTTATATAACCCTTCCCCCGTTAGTTGATAACTCAAGGAGTTACCTAGAATGAAAGAACAAAAAAGGAATGAGAAATATGAAAATAAGGGCTTCTATTCGTAAAATTTGTGAAAAATGTAGACTGATTCGCAGGCGCGGACGGATTATAGTGATTTGTTCCAATCCGAGACATAAGCAGAGACAAGGGTAATCCTTCTAAAATATAAAAAAGAATTTTCGATAAAGAAAAGAAGGACCCATATAAAAAAAGAAAGAATCCGTTTTAACATGAGATGGATATCTCCGCATCTTTCTGTATATTTATGACTTATATTTATGAGATGATAAAATATGACAAAACCTATACCAAGAATCGGTTCACGTAAGAATGGGCGTATTGGTTCACGTAAGAATGGACGTAGAATACCAAAAGGAGTTATTCATGTTCAAGCAAGTTTCAACAATACCATTGTAACTATTACAGACGTACGAGGTCGGGTAGTTTCTTGGGCCTCCGCGGGTACTTCTGGCTTCAAGGGCACAAGAAGGGGGACACCCTATGCTGCTCAAGCAGCAGCAGTAAATGCTATTCGTACGGTAGTTGATCAGGGTATGCAACGAGCAGAAGTTATGATAAAAGGCCCTGGTCTCGGAAGAGATGCAGCATTACGAGCCATTCGTAGAAGTGGTATACTATTAAGTTTCGTGCGCGATGTAACACCTATGCCACATAATGGATGTCGACCCCCTAAAAAAAGACGTGTGTAGAAATAAGAATTAAAAGGATTTCAAGAGAAATAAATGATTCAATGATCTAATCTAAAGAATAATATTAGTATGGTTCGAGAGGAAGTAGCCGGGTCTACTCGAACACTACAGTGGAAATGTGTTGAATCAAGAATAGACAGTAAGCGTCTTTATTATGGTCGTTTCATTCTGTCCCCGCTTATGAAAGGTCAAGCCGATACCATCGGTATTGCCATGCGAAGGGCTTTACTTGGAGAAATAGAAGGAACATGTATCACACGCGCAAAATCTGAGAAGGTACCCCATGAATATTTTACAATAGTAGGTATTAAAGAATCAGTCCACGAAATTTTAATAAATTTGAAAGAAATTGTATTGAGAAGTACTCTATATGGAGTTAGAGACGCAGCCATTTGCGTAAGGGGTCCTAGATACGTAACCGCTCAAGATATCATCTCACCACCTTCGGTGGAAATAGTTGACACAACACAGCATATAGCTACCCTGACGGAACCAATTGATTTGTGTATTGGATTACAAATCAAGAGAGATCGGGGATATCGTATGAAACCTACAAATAACTCTAAAGATGGAAGCTACCCTATAGATGCCGTATCCATGCCTGTTCGAAATGCAAATCATAGTATTCATTCTTATGGGAATGGGAATGAAAAACAAGAGATACTCTTTCTCGA